TTCTGTGTACTCTAAAATTACTTACCGGGTCAATTGCCAATTCTTGGTCATTGAGATTGATGGTAATTTGGATTAATATTTAGGGAGAGATATTACCTCTTTTTTTCTCCTTTCAAACAACTTGAAATGATTGAAGTTTTTCTATTTGGAATCGTCTTAGGTCTAATTCCTATTACTTTGGCTGGATTATTTGTAACTGCCTATTTACAATACAGGCGCGGCGATCAGTTGGACCTTTGATTAATTAATATTGCGTTTTTTGATTGACCTCCTTTTCGGGAGGTCAAATTCAAATTGCTATTCGAGTTAGTGACGCTCGTTCAATCTAAGAAGAACGGACTCGCGCTCTGTAGGATTTGAACCTACGACATCGGGTTTTGGAGACCCACGTTCTACCGAACTGAACTAAGAGCGCTTTCTTATCAAAACAGATAAGACTGGAAAGAAAAGGGTTGGATTCTTTTTGTAAGTTCAATACATCATGGATAGACTATACATAGGATCATAAGAATGAAAGATTATATCTGTCCAATTTGACTCGATTTCACCGAATCCCCCGTTACTGCTCTCTCGAGTAGTTATAGGTAGGGATGACAGGATTTGAACCTGTGACATTTTGTACCCAAAACAAACGCGCTACCAAGCTGCGCTACATCCCTCCAATTAGTCTACAGTGTCATTGTAGAGAATTCCCGTCTTGTTTTCCACATCGTTTTTTCGTCTATCGATTCTATATATATATAGAATTTATCTGTCCATTTCGTCCTTTTGGTCTCATTTAACATATAATTAATAGGCATTAAGATTCATACAAAAATTTTATCCATTTGAAAAATGGAACGGAATCTGTTGGAAAATTCAATGACTATTTTTGGGGAATGCTCGAGACGAAAAGGACGTTTTTATCTTATCTTTTAAGAAAAATAGGGAATATAGTTACGGGATCATTGTACATGTCAATTTGAATTAGAAATTCCGCGGACAATTCTAGTACAATTAAAAGTGGTCGTTAACTACCTATGCATCTGATCATATATGTATTATCATTATGTATTACAATAAAATGAAGGGGGTTTTCAATGCGAGATCTAAAAACATATCTTTCCGTGGCACCGGTACTAAGTGCGCTATGGTTCGCGTCTTTAGCAGGTCTGTTGATAGAGATTAATCGTTTTTTCCCGGATGCGTTGACATTCCCCTTTTTTTCATTCTAGTTAGCGACGTGGAAAAGAATAAAGAAGATTAGAACTACAATGAAATAGCTGTCACTAATCACGTCTCCCCCTCTATTTCTCTTTTCTCTATTTTTTCTGATTTTTAGAATAAGGGAGGAAAGAGAAAGAAGAAAAGTGGATTCAACGGCTGTGGGATTCGGATTCAAATTCGAATAATAGAATAATAGAGGAATGGAAGTAGACTATAAAATGTGGGTCTAGCGAAGAGTATTATACAAGATACTTAAACGAAATCGTGTACTGTGATTTGAAATATCGTTGCGAAATCTTTGGATCTTATTTGGATATATTGATTGTAGCAAAATTTTTCATAATGTGAGTTCAAGTTAGCAACTTCTACTTTTTTCTTTCTTCTTCATTTCGAATCGAAAGGAAAAGCGTTGAGTAAATAAAAAATCCAAAGGAGGTTCATGGCCAAGGGTAAGGATATCCGAATAACAGTTATTTTAGAATGTATTACTTGTGTTCGAAAGGGTGTTAATAAGGCATCAAAAGGCATTTCCAGATATATGACTCAAAAGAATCGGCACAATACGCCTAATCGATTGGAATTGAGAAAATTCTGTCCATATTGTTACAAGCATACGATTCACGGGGAGATAACGAAATAGCTCGAACCGAGCACTTGCACCCTCCCGAGGAGGAGGAAAAATGCCATGCTAATTATTGCTAAGATAATTTGAATAGAAAGAAAATCCTATTGTTTTTATGTATTCTAATTCATTTTCTAGATCCAACCGAAATAGGATTTTCGGTTTAAAGAAATAAATTAAACAAACCATGGATAAATCCAAGCGACCTTTTCTTAAATCCAAGCGACCTTTTCTTAAATCCAAGCGACCTTTTCTTAAATCCAAGCGATCTTTGCGTAGGCGTTTGCCCCCGATCCAATCGGGGGATCGAATTGATTATAGAAACATGAGTTTAATTGGTCGATTTATTAGTGAGCAAGGAAAAATATTATCTAGACGGGTAAATAAATTGACCTTGAAACAACAACGATTAATGACTCTTGCTATAAAACAAGCTCGTATTTTATCTTCCTTACCTTTTATTACTAATGAGAAACACGGTGAAAGAAACAAGTCGACCGCGAGAGTCCGAAAGAACTATAAGTCAGACAGAAAGAAATATAAGCCAGACGGAAAGAAATATAAGTCGACTGTGAGAAACACACAGAAATAGAAGGCGACCGTCAGAGACAAAAAAAATAGGCTTACTCTTTCGTCACTTGAATGAAAATTAACACCCGAACTCAAACGCAGATTGATGCTTTGTGCAAAAATCCGACAATCCGGACCGGCTTTGCTTCTCGTTTCGTAAGACAAAAACAAATAAAAAATCGGATTCAGAAGTCAAACTCCAAATTTTTGATTGAAAGTGTTGAGTCCTATTTCTTTTTTGATTCATTTTAACTCTACTTTCCCGGAGGTCATTCTCCGGGGAACTCCGTTTAAATTACTCCGGCAGATTCCTTCCAATTTTCTTTTTTTATGATTTCATTGGAAATTAGATAAAGACAGTTTTTATTTGCTATAGCTATTTGTGCAAGTATTTTACGATTAAGAAGCAACTGTCTCTTGTATAGATCATGGATGAATTTACTATAGTTATAATATACCCATTCGTCACGAATTACTGAATTGATTCGAGTGATCCACAAACGACGAAAATTTCTTTTTTGCCCATTCCTATCCCGATGAGACGAAGCCAAAGCTCTTATGTCTTGTTGAGTCTTTAAAAGACCTCCCCGAAAGCTTGATATAAATGCACGTGCTTTTGTTCTACGTCTCCGAGCTATATATCCCCGTCTAGTTCTGGTCATTGAATATACATAAATCAAACTTTGTCGAATAACTAATTGATTTCCGTTCTTGCAGTTATTCTTTTTTCACCTTCCGAGTCTATTAATAACCCAATGAGTTTTTCCAATGTATAAACTAAAAATTCCAATGGCTTTGGCTACGATAACCTTCCCGACCACGATTTTTTATTTTTTTCGAGACCTTTGTTTTACCTCACAATTTGAAATTGGATTCTACTAGGTATTAAAAAGATAATAAGAAATATAAATTCTAAAGCAATAGTGGATTCCATCGTTTCTATGGTTACTTCTTAAACGGTGAGGTCTTCTCTATACACCGGAGCCTTTAATTAATGCTATTGGGAACTTGTATAGTTCACATTCTTTAGCTCTACCCATGAATTATCCAGTAACTAGGTCTTCACAACGAGATCTACCTATACAGTAACGGTATTTAATTATGAGGGTTGGCTGGATAGCTGACCCTGTTAGTCCGTTCTTACAAGAGGGTGGCCTAATCTTTGAAATTGAAACCAAGAGTTCCTCCGCTTAATGGATAAGCATTTGCTACCAATGGAGAATTCTTAAATTGAGGTGATTGAATTTACACCACGAGAAACCATAAATTTCCTACACAATGAAAGGCATATGATCCATTTTCGTTTTTTAGATAGTAAATAGAGTTCATTTTTTCATTCCAGCCTATTCACCGGTACTGACCTTTGATACAGGAAACTTGTTCGCTTTCCTTTGTTCTAGCTCATGATCTGAACGAGTCGCACATACAACCTAGTACACGTTCCTCGACGTTGAGGGCATCTCTTAAGAGCGGGCGATTTTGTGACATGTCTGATTGGCTGTCTTGTCTTTCTAATAAGTTGTTTAATAGTTGGCATGTTGAATCATAGATATAGATATAATTGGATGGTTTAGATCCATCCTAACCGGATTATTCCGACTTAACCGGATTATTCCGAGTCAACTCGGTCGGTAGGGGTAATCTCAAATTAGGGATTTGCGCGAAATACAGGCTAGTATCATTTACGCCCTTCACGCTCTTGAAGCTCTTGAAACTCTTGAAGCCCTACAGAATCAACAATTCCATAAGCTTTGGCTTCTTCTGGTGACAGAAAAACATCTCTTTCCATGTCTTCGAAGACCATCCAGAAAGGTTTGTGCGATCTTTGTACAAAAAAATTTGTGATCTCTTCACGTAGTTTTAGCACCAAATCTGTGTCCATGATTACCTGTTCCATATAGCCTTGAATAAAAGTACTAGTAGGTTGGTGGATCATTACCCTGATGATATAACAAAATAAAAGGTTTTTCTATTGTACATGATGAAGGGAAGATAAAAGAAAGAGAAAAGAATAGCAAGAAAAAAGATAGAATTGAACAACCGTACAGGCATCTTTCTATGCATTGCATACGGCTCTAGAATAAAATTGATCCTTACGCCCCCCAACGAAAGAGAAAAATAGGATTGATTAGACCCCGATCGTAAAATGATCAAATTACCACCCTTCCTTTCGTGGGAGTTAAAAACTACTATGATGGCTCCGTTGCTTTCTATATTTCGTTTTTGTCTATGATTAAGCAATCCCAAAGTTGCTTTTTATTTGATTAAATACCCGAAGGAAAAAAGAATCTTTTTTTTTCACTAGTTCCGAACATAAATATTATTAAGAGATCTGCCGTGTGAAAATAAAGTTTGTGACGCTGAACTGCACTGCCGATCGATAAGAACACATCGGAAATACCTTTTATCTCATACTACTCTCTCGATAAAAAATCTAATGCTTTGAAAAAAACTTTTGTATATCGAATTCAAAGTGCCATGCTATTATTACTTTTTTATTCATATTGCATATGGAGATTCATTTTTCATATGGCGAAGGCATAGTCGTCTTTTTTCTTTCAAATAAAACCTCATTGGCGCCAAGCGTTAGGGAATGCTATACGTTTAGTCTGTGAGCCTCCGGCCAGGACAAAAGCTGCCATTGAAGCGGCTACTCCCAGACAGAGTGTATGTACATCTGGTAGCACAAAATTTATCGCATTATAAACAGCTAGCCCATGCATTACTCCTCCACCCAGAGAGTTTATAAATAAAAATTGCTCTTGGTTACAATCGTCGATATTCAGAAATATCATAAGACCGACAATGTGATTCGCCGTCTCGGGACTAAGGTCTTTGAATAAAAAAAGTGCTCTTTCTCGATAAAGTCGGTCGATTAGGTTAAAATTGTATTCCGTAGGAACCGTACAGGCGCCGTTTGGCGCATACGGTTCAAAAAAATTTGCAAAAAAATCAATGTGTATATTCCAATCCCCTTTCGGATTTCAGAGCATGCTCTTTACTGACTCCTAATTTGTCTTCGATTTTTCAATAAAGATGAGTTTTGATTCCTTTCCTTAGAAAAAAGAATTCATTAAACGGATCGAATTCACTTTTCATTGATGTATTCTTTCATCGAGATCCAATCCAAATCACGATGTCATTTTCTTGTTCCAAACTGGGCCTCTTTTATCTTACTCTTTTTAGGTTTATACTCTACTCCGGGTAAAGAGCTGCCCGCCTTCGATTTGCACATATAGGACAAATACTCCCCTTACCACTTCTTTTTTCTCAATCCGTACAGTCCGGCAAATATTTGAGGTCTTTATACATATTACTCGATTGATTAAGAGAACAGTTTAAAATCACTTCTATTTCCAAAGAAGATTTCTTTAGAAAGAGGAATCCCTTTATAATTTATAAGGAGTAATGGTAGATATATTACCAATTGGTTTTTTTAAACGAAGTCTGGATATTTCAATTTCGTAGTCCAACCGAGCCAGCCATAAATTATTTAAATTGATAATAGTAATTTGAATCCCCTTAAAAAAAGGATCTAATTGCACTTCACGCTCCAAATTTTTGATGATCCAATTCATCTTTTTTGGGCGAAATAGAGGATCTCTTGATCGGGGAGAGAAGGGGGAAAGCCCATATGACCCAATAGATCTGCCAAGTCGCACTATAAGTCAACCCAAGTTGCTTCCTCGTCTTCGTCGTCACCAGGAATATCATAAGGTATTTTTGGCACACCAACAGGCATTAAATGAAAGAAAAAATAAAAAAATATTATACTTTAGATGTGAAAACGTAAGAAGGGTTTTATTGTTTTTATAATATTGTTCTTTATCAAAAATGCATAAAGAAAGACAGAATGAATAAGATCAATTCGTAGAACTAGGCCCCTGTAATCATGAACAAGGATGGGCACATTCGTTTATAGAAAAGGCATCGCGCGGCCCATTGCGTATTGGTACTTATCGAGTATAGAATAAATCTGCTTCTCTTTTTTCCTACGAACGAAATTGTTCCATTCTTCCTAATAGAATCAAACAAATTCTGAACCCTTGCTCTGAACTAATCGCCCTCTCCTCGGGGGACGTAACATCGGCAGAGTATAGTCGTGTCCAATGCAATAAAGTTGCGTAGTGTCTTTTTTCTTTGATAAAGGGGTATTTTCATGGGTTTGCCTTGGTATCGTGTTCATACTATCGTATTGAATGATCCCGGCCGGTTGCTTGCTGTTCATATAATGCATACAGCTCTGGTTGCTGGTTGGGCCGGTTCGATGGCTCTGTATGAATTAGCAGTTTTTGATCCTTCTGACCCCGTTCTGGATCCAATGTGGAGACAGGGTATGTTTGTCATACCTTTCATGACGCGTTTAGGAATAATCAATTCATGGGGTGGCTGGGGTATCACAGGAGGGACTATAACATCTCCGGGTCTTTGGAGTTACGAAGGTGTCGCCGGAGCGCATATTGTGTTTTCGGGCTTGTGCTTTTTAGCAGCTATCTGGCATTGGGTGTATTGGGATCTCGAAATATTTACTGATGAACGTACAGGAAAACCTTCGTTGGATTTGCCCAAGATCTTTGGAATTCATTTATTTCTCGCGGGGGTGGCTTGCTTTGGTTTTGGTGCATTTCATGTAACAGGCTTGTATGGTCCGGGAATATGGGTGTCCGATCCTTATGGACTAACTGGAAAAGTACAACCGGTAAATCCAGCGTGGGGCGTGGAAGGTTTTGATCCTTTTGTTCCGGGAGGAATAGCCTCTCATCATATTGCGGCTGGGACATTGGGCATATTAGCAGGCCTATTCCATCTTAGCGTCCGACCGCCCCAACGTCTATACAAGGGATTGCGCATGGGTAATATCGAAACGGTCCTTTCCAGTAGTATCGCTGCTGTCTTTTTTGCAGCTTTTGTTGTTGCCGGAACTATGTGGTATGGTTCAGCAACTACCCCGATCGAATTGTTTGGACCGACTCGTTATCAATGGGATCAGGGGTACTTCCAACAAGAGATATATCGACGAATTAGTGCGGGGTTAGCCGAAAATCAAAGTTTATCAGAAGCTTGGTCTAAAATTCCCGAAAAATTAGCTTTTTATGATTACATCGGCAATAATCCGGCAAAAGGGGGATTATTCAGGGCGGGTTCAATGGATAACGGGGATGGAATAGCGGTTGGATGGTTAGGACATCCTATCTTTAGAGATAAAGAAGGTCGTGAACTTTTTGTACGTCGTATGCCCACTTTTTTTGAAACATTTCCGGTCGTTTTGGTAGATGGAGCTGGGATTGTTCGAGCGGATGTTCCTTTTCGAAGAGCCGAATCGAAGTATAGTGTCGAACAAGTCGGTGTAACTGTTGAGTTCTACGGTGGCGAACTCAATGGAGTCAGTTATAATGACCCTGCAACTGTGAAAAAATATGCTAGACGCGCTCAATTGGGTGAAATTTTTGAATTAGATCGTGCTACTTTGAAATCCGACGGTGTTTTTCGGAGCAGTCCAAGGGGTTGGTTTACTTTTGGACATGCTTCATTTGCTTTGCTCTTCTTCTTCGGACACATTTGGCATGGTGCTAGAACCCTGTTCAGAGATGTTTTTGCTGGGATTGACCCAGATTTGGATGCTCAAGTAGAATTTGGAGCCTTCCAAAAACTTGGAGATCCAACTACAAGAAGACAAGTAGTCTGATCCAACCTTCTTTTGATGTCTTTCGAATCTATTTTCTTTTTATGATTTGTTAGTGATTTTGATATTGATAGAGGGTAGCAGAGAAATCTTACTTTGACTCCCCGTTTTTTTGTCTCTTGCTCTTTCGGTAGCCGGGAGATGGTCCCCAATAAAAGAAAGAAAAAACAAATAGGTATGGAAGCTATAATTGTAAATCACGATCGAATCTATGGAAGCATTGGTTTATACATTCCTCTTAGTCTCAACGCTAGGGATCATTTTTTTCGCTATCTTTTTTAGAGAACCGCCTAAAGTTCCAACTAAAAAATGAAAGTCTTTTCATTATCTCGATTTCAATTGAAGTAATGAGCCTCCCAATATTGCATATTGAGAGGCTCATTACTTCAACTAGTCCCCATGTTCTTCGAACGGATCTCTTAGTTGTTGAGAAGGTTGCCCAAAAGCGGTATATAAGGCGTACCCAGTAAAACTTACAAGTAAACCAGATAGAAAGACGGCGACTAGGGTTGCTGTTTCCATTATTAGAAAATTTCAAGAACACAACGGATTTATGATAAGATCGTTTATTTACAACGGAAGAGTATACAAAGTCAACAGATCTCAATGACTACAATAGGATTTATGGTTACACAAACTGTTGAGAACGATTCTCGATCCGGTCCAAAACGAACGAATGTGGGCAGTTTATTAAAACCATTGAATTCGGAATATGGTAAAGTCGCTCCGGGGTGGGGAACGACCCCTTTGATGGGTGTCGCAATGGCCTTATTTGCGGTATTTCTATCTATTATTTTGGAGATTTATAATTCTTCCGTTTTATTGGATGGAATTTCAATGAATTAGCTCGATAAGAACTCCAACCTAGCTTTTCAATACCAAATGAATCCTTTAGAGCTCGGATTTTTAGCCTGTTCTCTTTTGGTAGTTCGATCGTGGAATTTTGTTCTGTCTTTCTGGAATATGAGTGTGTGACTTGTTATAATTGATCCTATTGATCGGACAGAGAAGGGGTCTGTCATCTTCAGAGAGACGGTTCTACTTCGTCGGATATTTATTCGAGTATCTGAAACACGGAATATAGGAAATATATTCCGAACTATTTTAACTATGATTCATACTTAATATTCAGACCTCGCGGCCGGACCCCTAAAAGTTTTTTCAACGAATTCAAATTTAGAAATCGCAATTTCTTCTTTTAAACAACCATTTATGCTTATTTTGACTCAAAGCCAAAGGTTTCTTTGGATTTTCTTCAATTTATCTATTCGTGAAATAAGTGATGATCCAATCATTCTTACTCAAGGAATCTTTAGGCTTAGCTTCGTCTTTTTATTGAATCATCGTGGTTCTAGTATGCATCTGAGGTTGTAATCGATTCAGCGGGTCTTAACAAGAGAATTCCTATTAATAATGACTAATAAAGAAAACAAATCAGAAAAAAAGTCCACATTCTAACAAAAAATAGGGAAGAGAGCATTCAAGAGGCCCGTAAAGATGAAGATAAAGACAACGGAGCCGACTTGAGAATTTGGTATTATCACCACAAAGACGAGCTTTTGGATTTTTCTTCCTTCGGATCTTCAGAGAAGATTGAATCGGAAATGAAAAAGTTTCAAACTTTCTACCATTTCCCCTCCAACCGATTTTGGGTGTTTTTGCTTGAGCTGTACGAGATAAAAGTCTCCTATACGGTTCTTTGAGGGGGAATCGCACCTATCTCAATAAAGTCTATGATTGGTTTGAAGAACGTCTCGAGATTCAGGCGATTGCGGATGATATAACTAGTAAATATGTTCCTCCTCATGTCAACATATTTTATTGTCTAGGAGGAATTACACTGACTTGTTTTTTAGTACAAGTGGCGACAGGATTTGCTATGACTTTTTACTATCGTCCGACCGTTACGGACGCTTTTG